GTTAATGTCGCTTAAACACAAAGCGAGGCACTGAAAATGCCTAGATGAGCACATCAAAACTCCATAAACACATAGCTTTGGTCCTGACCTTACTATTAATTTTTAGTAGACTTACACATGCAAGCATCCACACCCCAGTGAAAATGCCCTCTAGGTCTGCCAGACCAAAAGGAGCAGGCATCAAGCCCACAATCCCAATGTAGCTCACAACGCCTTGCTCAACCACACCCCCACGGGAAACAGCAGTGATAAAAATTAAGCAATAAACGAAAGTTTGACTTAGCCATACTAACCAAGGGTTGGTAAATTTCGTGCCAGCCACCGCGGCCATACGATTAACCCAAATTAATATTCATCGGCGTAAAGCGTGTTTAAGACAACCCAACAAATAAAGTTAAACCAAGACTAAGCCGTAAAAAGCTACAGTCGCAATAAAATACACGACTAAAGTGACTTTAACAACTCCGAATACACGATAGCTAAGACCCAAACTGGGATTAGATACCCCACTATGCCTAGCCCTAAACCCAAACATTTAATCAACTAAAATGTTCGCCAGAGCACTACTAGCAACAGCCTAAAACTTAAAGGACTTGGCGGTGCTTCACACCCCCCTAGAGGAACCTGTCCTATAATCGACATACCCCGATAAACCTCACCACCCCTAGCCAACACAGCCTATATACCGCCATCCCCAGCAAACCTTAGAAAGAACCACAGTAAGCACAACTATTAACCACAAGCACGTTAGGTCAAGGTGTAGCCAATGAGGTGGAAAGAGATGGGTTACATTTTCTTACAAAAGAAAATCAACGAAAGTTTCTATGAAACCCTAGAAACCAAAGGAGGATTTAGAAGTAAATCAAGAATAGAGAGCTTTATTGAACCAGGTCACGAAGCACGCACACACCGCCCGTCACCCTCCTCAACCAGCCTATAACCACAATCATATTTCCCACCCCATAGACACCCCCTTTAGAGGAGACAAGTCGTAACAAGGTAAGCATACTGGAAAGTGTGCTTGGAAAAACCAAAGTGTAGCTTAAGCAAAAGCACCCGGCTTACACCCAGGAGATTTCAACCAAACAGACCACTTTGAGCCAGACCTAGCCCTACATAATCCACAACCCAACTAGCACTACCCCAAAAATCAAATCATTTACCACATAAAAGTATATGCGATAGAAATTATAAACAGGCGCCATAGAGAAAGTACCGCAAGGGAAAGATGAAAGAAGAACTAACAGCATAAAACAGCAAAGACTTACCCTTTTACCTTTAGCATAATGAATTAGCTAGAAACCCCCTTGCAAAGAGCACTTAAGTTAGGAACCCCGAATCCAGACGAGCTACCTACAGACACCGCAAAGAGCCAATTCATCTATGTAGCAAAATAGTGAAGAGATCTTTAGGTAGAGGTGAAAAGCCAATCGAGCCTGGCGATAGCTGGTTGTCCAGGAACCGAATCCAAGTTCAACTTAAAATTTGCCTAAAGAACAAGACACTGAATCCTAATGCAAACTTTAAATATAATCGGCAGGGGTACAGCTCTGCCGACTTAAGGGACAAACCCCTCCTAGAGAGTAAGTCTTATTGCCCTCCATAGTAGGCCCAAAGGCAGCCACCAATAAAGAAAGCGTCCAAGCTCAACAGCACCACCACAAAAAAATTCCAAGACAGACCCCCCCCCCAACTCCTAGACCTCCCCCTACTGGACTAATCTATAATAATAGAAGAAATAATGCTAATATAAGTAACAAGAATAAATTTCTCCACGCACAAGCTTACATCAGAACGGACCCACCACTGATAATTAACAACCAGACTTCTACACACCACCAAATATAACCAAGTCCTACCCATTGTTAACCCAACACAGGTGTGCGCACTGGAAAGATTAAAAGAAGTAAAAGGAACTCGGCAAACACAAATCCCGCCTGTTTACCAAAAACATCACCTCTAGCATAACAATTATTAGAGGCACTGCCTGCCCAGTGACATATGTTTAACGGCCGCGGTACCCTGACCGTGCAAAGGTAGCATAATCATTTGTTCTCTAACTAAGGACTTGCATGAAAGGCTTAACGAGGATTTTACTGTCTCCTACTTCCAATCAGTGAAATTGACCCCCCCGTGAAGAGGCGGGGATAAACCTATAAGACGAGAAGACCCTATGGAGCTTAAATTAACTAGCCTAATTGCACCCACACCCACCCAACAGGAAAAACCACCAACAACCTAGGCTAGCAATTTCGGTTGGGGTGACCTCGGAGCATAAACAAACCTCCGAATGACTAATCACTTAGACCTAACTAGTCAACATACTTCAATATCACTAATTGACCCAAGCAATTGATCAATGGAACAAGTTACCCTAGGGATAACAGCGCAATCCTATTTCAGAGTCCATATCGACAATAGGGTTTACGACCTCGATGTTGGATCAGGACATCCAAATGGCGCAACAGCTATTAACGGTTCGTTTGTTCAACGATTAAAGTCCTACGTGATCTGAGTTCAGACCGGAGCAATCCAGGTCGGTTTCTATCTATAAACCTTTTCTCCCAGTACGAAAGGACAAGAGAAACAAGGCCCACTCCACAAGAGCGCCCTAAAGTTAAATAGATGAATTAATCTAAATCTAATTCAACCCCCTTCAACGACCGCCCCTAAACCAGGGTTTGTTAAGATGGCAGAGCCCGGGCAATTGCATAAAACTTAAACCTTTATAATCAGAGGTTCAATTCCTCTTCTTAACAACAATGCTCACCACTAACATCCTATGCCTAATTATCCCTATCCTCCTGGCCGTAGCATTTCTAACGCTAGTAGAACGAAAAATCCTAGGCTATATACAACTTCGCAAAGGACCCAACATCACCGGACCCTACGGCCTACTCCAACCAATCGCAGACGCAATAAAACTATTCACCAAAGAACCTCTACGCCCACTTACATCATCCAAACTTATATTCACCATTGCCCCAACACTAGCCCTCACCCTAGCCCTCACCCTATGAATCCCCCTCCCAATACCATACCCCCTCATCAACCTTAACCTAGGCATTTTATTCATCCTAGCAGTATCCAGCTTGGCCGTATACTCCATCCTATGATCAGGCTGAGCATCCAACTCAAAATATGCTCTAATTGGAGCATTACGAGCAGTCGCACAAACAATTTCATACGAGGTCACCCTAGCAATCATCCTCCTATCCCTCGTACTAATAAACGGATCATTCACGCTATCAACACTGACCACCACTCAAGAGCACACATGACTAATCCTACCAACATGACCATTGGCCATAATATGATTCACCTCTACCCTAGCTGAAACCAATCGAGCCCCCTTCGACCTCTCCGAAGGAGAATCAGAATTAGTATCCGGCTTCAATGTAGAATACGCAGCAGGTCCATTCGCCCTATTCTTTATAGCCGAATATACTAACATTATCTTAATAAACTCCCTCACCACCGCCCTATTCTTTGGCTCATTCCACAGCCCCTCCTTCCCAGAACTCCATACAATCAACTTCATTACCAAAACCCTAGTCCTAACTTCTATATTTCTATGAATCCGAGCATCTTACCCACGATTCCGTTACGATCAACTAATACACCTACTATGAAAAAACTTCCTCCCTCTTACCCTAGCCATATGCATATGACACGTATCCACACCCATCTCACTAGCAAGCATCCCCCCACAAACATAAGAAATATGTCTGACAAAAGAGTTACTTTGATAGAGTAAATTATAGAGACCAAAGCCCTCTTATTTCTAGAAATACGGGGATTGAACCCGTTCCTAAGAACTCAAAATTCTTCGTGCTTCCACATTACACCATATTCTAACAGTAAGGTCAGCTAATTAAGCTATCGGGCCCATACCCCGAAAATGTTGGTTCATATCCTTCCCATACTAATCAACCCAGCAACTCTAAACATTATTATATTAACACTATTCTCAGGAACTATAATCACAACACTTAGCTCACACTGACTCCCAGCCTGAATAGGCCTAGAAATAAACATATTCGCAATAATTCCCATCCTAATACTAAAACATAACCCACGATCAACAGAAGCAGCCACCAAATATTTCCTAGTACAGACCACAGCATCCGCACTTCTAATGATAGCCGTAATAATCAACTTCATATACTCCGGCCAATGAACAATCATAAAAATCTCCAACCCACTAGCAGCACATATTATAACCATCTCCATTACCATAAAAATAGGACTAGCCCCATTCCACTTCTGAGTACCAGAAGTAACCCAAGGAACCCCATTACTCCCAGGAATAATCCTACTAACATGACAAAAACTAGCCCCCGTCACAATTATATGTCAAATAATGACCACCATTAACCCCACACTCCTACTCACAATAGCCGTACTCTCCATTATAATTGGAGGCTGAGGAGGACTAAACCAAACACAACTACGAAAAATCATAGCCTACTCATCTATTGCCCACATAGGATGAATAACGGCCATCATCACATATAACCCCACCTTAATAACCTTAAACCTCATAATTTATTTACTCACAACAACCTCAATATTCCTTCTACTCATACCACAATCATCAACCACCACTCTAGCACTAACACACACATGAAACACCATACCACTCCTAGCCACCCTAATAACAACCATGCTCCTATCAATAGGAGGACTTCCTCCCCTATCAGGATTCCTACCCAAATGAATAATTATCCAAGAAATAACAAAAAATAACCTAATTGTAATACCCACAATAATAGCCATCCTAGCATTACTTAACCTCTACTTTTATATACGCCTCATCTACTCCACATCACTCACACTATTTCCAACCACTAACAACACTAAAATCAAATGACAATTTAAACTCACCACACCACCACCCCTCACACCAACTTTAATCACCCTATCCACAATAATTATCCCCCTATCACCAATACTGTACATCCTAAAATAGGAGTTTAGGATAACAAAGACCAAGAGCCTTCAAAGCCCTAAGCAAGTATAAAATACTTAACCCCTGCACAAGGACTGCAAGACACTATCTTACATCTATTGAATGCAAATCAAACACTTTAATTAAGCTAAATCCTCACTAGATTGATGGGGTCCAATCCCACGAAATTTTAGTTAACAGCTAAACGCCCTAACACACTGGCCTCAATCTACTTCTCCCGCCTCTGGGAAAAAAAGGCGGGAGAAGCCCCGGCAGAATTGAAGCTGCTTCGCTGAACTTGCAATTCAGTATGATATATTCACCACGAGACTATGGCAAAAAGGGGCCTTCCACCCCTGTCTTTAGATTTACAGTCTAATGCTTCCTCGGCCATTTTACCTATGTTCGTCACCCGCTGATTATTCTCGACAAACCACAAGGATATCGGAACCTTATATCTACTATTCGGTGCCTGAGCCGGAATAGTAGGCACTGCCCTAAGCCTGCTAATCCGTGCTGAGCTAGGACAACCAGGAACATTACTAGGCGACGACCAAATCTACAACGTAATCGTCACCGCACACGCATTCGTTATGATTTTCTTTATAGTTATACCAATCATGATTGGTGGCTTCGGAAACTGATTGGTTCCGCTAATAATTGGAGCTCCCGACATGGCATTTCCCCGGATAAACAACATAAGCTTCTGGCTATTACCACCATCATTCCTACTTCTGCTCACCTCCTCAATGGTAGAAGCAGGCGCAGGTACAGGATGAACTGTATACCCGCCCCTAGCAGGCAACCTGGCCCATGCAGGCCCATCAGTTGACCTAACTATCTTTTCCCTTCACCTGGCAGGGGTCTCATCGATTCTAGGTGCCATTAATTTTATCACCACTATTATTAATATAAAACCCCCAGCCATGTCCCAGTACCAAACCCCCCTGTTTGTGTGATCAATCCTGATCACAGCAATTCTCCTTCTCCTCTCACTCCCAGTATTAGCCGCTGGAATTACTATACTCCTAACAGACCGCAACTTAAACACCACATTTTTTGATCCTGCCGGAGGGGGCGATCCCATTTTATATCAACATTTATTCTGATTCTTCGGACACCCCGAAGTATACATTCTTATCCTGCCAGGCTTCGGTATGATCTCCCACATTGTCACATACTACTCCGGAAAAAAGGAGCCCTTTGGCTACATAGGAATGGTATGAGCCATAATATCAATTGGATTCCTAGGCTTCATCGTCTGAGCCCACCATATGTTTACGGTAGGAATAGACGTAGACACACGAGCATACTTCACATCAGCTACCATAATCATTGCCATCCCTACAGGAGTAAAAGTATTTAGCTGATTGGCTACACTGCATGGAGGCAATGTAAAATGATCCCCAGCCATACTATGAGCCCTTGGCTTCATTTTTCTATTCACGGTGGGCGGATTAACGGGCATTGTACTGGCAAATTCATCACTGGATATTGTTCTTCACGACACATACTACGTAGTAGCCCATTTCCACTATGTACTATCAATAGGAGCTGTATTTGCAATTATAGGAGGATTCGTGCACTGATTCCCACTATTCTCCGGCTATACACTCAATACAACCTGGGCTAAAATCCATTTCGTGATTATATTCGTAGGTGTAAACATAACATTCTTCCCCCAGCACTTTCTTGGCCTCTCAGGTATACCACGACGCTACTCTGACTACCCAGATGCATACACAACATGAAACACAATCTCATCAATAGGCTCCTTCATCTCACTAACCGCAGTAATACTAATAATCTTCATGATTTGAGAGGCCTTTGCTTCCAAACGCGAGGTATCATTTGTAGAAATAACCACCACTAACATTGAATGAATCCACGGCTGCCCGCCACCGTACCACACATTTGAAGAACCCGCATTCGTCAAAACCCAGTCCAAGAAAGGAAGGAATCGAACCCCCCAAAATCGGTTTCAAGCCAACCTCATACCCAGTATGTCTTTCTTAATAGACGAGGCGTTAATAAAACAATTATATAACTTTGTCAAAGTTAAATTATAGGCTATAACCCTTTACACCTCTATGGCTCATCCCCTACAACTAGGATTCCAAGACGCCACATCACCAATCATAGAAGAATTGCTTCACTTTCACGACCATACACTAATGATTATATTCTTAATCAGCACCTTAGTACTATATACCATCTCGCTAATATTATCAACTAAACTTACCCACACCAACACCATAAATGCTCAAGAAGTAGAAACTGTGTGAACAGTCCTCCCAGCCATTATCCTAATCCTGATCGCCCTGCCTTCATTACGAATCCTATACATGACAGATGAAGTAAATAACCCTCTACTCACAGTAAAAACCATTGGTCACCAATGATACTGAAGCTACGAATATACAGACTATGAAGACCTAAGCTTTGACTCGTACATGATCCCAACCTACGACCTAAAGCCCGGAGAACTCCGATTACTAGAAGTAGATAACCGAGTTATTTTACCCATAGAAATATCAATTCGAATATTAATTTCATCAGAAGACGTACTTCACTCATGAGCTATCCCCTCACTAGGACTCAAAACTGACGCCATCCCAGGACGACTAAACCAAGCCACCCTAACATCCTCACGCCCCGGCCTATACTACGGTCAATGCTCGGAAATCTGCGGATCCAACCACAGCTTCATACCAATCGTACTCGAACTTATTCCCCTTAAACATTTTGAAAACTGATCCTCATCTATGCTCTAAATCATTAGAGAAGCTGACCTAGCGTTAACCTTTTAAGTTAAAGCCTGGGAATCCAAACTTCCCCTCAATGAAATGCCCCAACTAAACACGTCAACGTGATCCATTATCATCCTCTCAATATTAATCTCACTATTCATCCTAATACAACTCAAACTCACCAAACATAATTTTCCTGCCTCCCCAACGCCAAAAACGCCCACAACAACAAAACATCCAACACCTTGAGAAATAAAATGAACGAAAACCTATTCGCCTCTTTCATAATCCCAACGATAATGGGACTACCCATCGTAACCCTTATCGTGATATTTCCCACCCTACTATTCCCATCACCTAGCCGTCTAATTACAAACCGGCTCATCTCAATTCAACAACAAATGACCAACCTAATCCTAAAACGAATAATAATCATTCATAGCCCCAAGGGACAAACCTGATCCCTAATACTAATTTCACTCATTACGTTTATTGGATCAACAAATCTCCTAGGACTACTCCCCTACTCATTCACCCCAACCACTCAACTTTCTATAAACCTAGGAATGGCCGTCCCACTATGAGCCGGAACAGTAATCATAGGCCTACGCCACAAGACCAAAACATCACTAGCTCACTTCTTACCACAAGGCACCCCAACTCCTCTTATTCCCATACTAGTAATCATCGAGACAATTAGCTTATTTATCCAACCCACAGCTCTAGCCGTACGACTTACAGCAAACATCACCGCAGGACATCTTATCATACACCTCACTGGTAGCGCCACACTAGCACTAATATCCATCAGCCCTACAACAGCCTTTATCACCTTTATCATTCTAATCTCGCTAACAGCCCTCGAATTCGCAGTAGCACTAATTCAAGCGTACGTGTTCACTCTCCTAATTAGCCTTTACCTACACGACAACACCTAATGACCCACCAAACACATGCTTACCACATAATCAACCCCAGCCCATGGCCCCTAACAGGGGCTCTCTCCGCCCTGCTATTAACCTCAGGTCTAACAATATGACTCCATTTCAACTCCACAACACTACTCATTATTGGCCTGATCACCAACTCACTAACTATGTATCAATGGTGACGAGACGTAGTACGGGAAAGCACATTTCAAGGGCATCACACAGTAGTGGTCCAAAAAGGACTACGATATGGAATAATCCTATTCATCACATCGGAAATATTCTTCTTCCTAGGGTTTTTCTGAGCCTTCTATCACTCCAGCCTAGCACCAACACCGGAACTCGGCGGATGCTGACCTCCAACAGGAATTAACCCCCTTGACCCACTCGAAGTACCCCTCCTAAACACTTCCGTCCTTCTAGCCTCTGGAGTATCGGTCACATGAGCCCACCACAGCCTAATAGAAGGAAACCGTAAACACATACTACAAGCTCTATTCATCACAATCACCCTAGGAATATACTTTACTCTCCTACAAGCCTCAGAATACTCCAACGCACCATTTACTATCTCCGATGGAATCTATGGCTCGACCTTCTTTATAGCCACAGGATTCCACGGACTACACGTAATTATCGGCTCCTCCTTCTTAATAATCTGCTTCCTACGCCAATTAAAATTTCACTTTACCTCTAATCACCACTTCGGATTTGAAGCAGCAGCCTGATATTGACACTTCGTAGATGTAATTTGACTATTCCTTTACGTTTCAATTTATTGATGAGGCTCATGTCCTTTTAGTATAACTAGTACAATTGACTTCCAATCAATAAGCTCCGACAATAAACCCGGAAAAGAACAATCAACCTAATTCTAACCCTCCTAATTAACTCAGCACTAACTTCGCTACTCGTAATTATCGCTTTCTGACTACCCCAATTAAACGCCTACACCGAAAAATCAAGCCCATATGAATGTGGATTCGACCCTGTGGGATCAGCCCGACTCCCCTTCTCCATAAAATTTTTCCTAGTAGCCATTACATTCCTTCTATTTGACCTAGAAATCGCCCTACTCCTACCACTCCCATGAGCCTCACAAACCAACAACCTTAACCCTATACTAATCACAGCACTCGCCCTCATCTCACTCCTAGCATTAGGATTAGCCTATGAATGATCCCAAAAAGGCCTAGAATGAACCGAATACGATAATTAGTTTAACCCAAAACAAATGATTTCGACTCATTAGATTACGATTAAGCTCGTAATTATCATATGCCCTCCACTTACATCAACATCCTCTTAGCATTTACCATAGCCCTCCTAGGGCTGCTATTATACCGATCACACATAATATCCTCTCTCCTGTGCCTGGAAGGCTTAATACTAGCCCTATTTGTCCTAAGCACCCTAATAGCTTTAAATACCCACCATACACTATCTACCATATTACCTGTTATTCTCATGGTGTTCGCGGCTTGTGAGGCTGCATTAGGCCTAGCTCTTCTAGTAGTAATCTCAAGCACCTATGGACTAGACTACGTCCAAAATCTAAACCTCCTACAATGCTAAAACTTATTATTCCTACAGTTATGCTAGTCCCCCTCACCTGACTATCAAAAAACAATATAATCTGAATTAACTCCACCTCCCACAGCCTCTTCATCAGCCTAATCAGCCTATCAATATTTTACCAAACCACCAACAACAGCCTAAACTTCTCACCTCTATTCTTTACAGACCCCCTCTCCACACCCCTACTAGTTCTAACGACCTGACTACTCCCTCTAATAATTACAGCCAGTCAATCCCACCTACACAAGGACACAACCACCCGGAAAAAAACGTACATCTCAATACTCATTTCCCTCCAAATACTCCTAATCATAACATTCACCGCCACCGAGCTAATAATATTCTACATTTTATTCGAAGCAACCCTAATCCCAACCCTCATCATCATCACCCGATGAGGGAACCAGGCAGAACGACTAGACGCAGGACTGTATTTCCTATTCTACACATTAATCGGCTCTCTACCCCTATTAGTAGTACTAACCCACATCCAAAACTACACTGGATCCCTCAACTTCCTCATCACCCAATACTACTCACAACCACTACCCACAACCTGATCATCCAACCTCCTATGACTAGCATGCATAATAGCCTTCATAGTAAAAATACCACTATACGGACTCCACCTTTGACTCCCAAAAGCCCACGTCGAAGCCCCCATCGCGGGCTCAATAGTACTAGCAGCCATCCTACTAAAACTGGGAGGCTACGGAATACTACGAATCACAACCCTCCTCAACCCACTAACCAACTCAATAACTTACCCATTTATGATACTATCCCTATGAGGTATAATCATGACCAGCTCAATCTGCCTACGCCAAACTGATCTAAAATCTCTAATCGCTTACTCGTCAGTAAGCCACATAGCCCTAGTAATCATGGCCATTCTCATTCAAACACCATGAAGCTTTATAGGCGCCTCAGCCCTAATAATCGCACACGGCCTGACTTCCTCACTGCTATTCTGCCTAGCCAACACCAACTATGAACGCACCCATAGCCGCACCATAATGCTAACCCGCGGACTTCAAACCCTTCTTCCCCTAATAGCACTATGATGACTCCTAGCAAACCTAGCCAACCTGGCCCTCCCACCCACAATCAACCTAATCGGAGAACTATTCGTGATTACACCAATAATCTTGTGATCCAATATTACAATCGCACTCCTAGGACTCAACATGACCATTACATCCATGTACTCACTGTCTATACTAATCACCACACAACGCGGCAACCCAACTAACCACATACACACAATCAAACCAACATTTACCCGAGAAAATACTCTAATACTTATACATCTCCTGCCACTAGCCCTCCTATCAATCAACCCAAAACTCATTCTAGGACTACCCTATTGTAGGCATAGTTTATCAAAAACACTAGATCGTGAACCTAGAAACAGGGTATCAAAAATCCTTGCCAACCAAGACAGCTACACAAGAACCGCTAACTCTTGTTTCCGTATATAAAAATATGGCTTTCTTACTTTCATAGGATATAAAGCAATCCATTGGTCTTAGGAACCAAAAAACTGGTGCAACTCCAGATGAAAGTAATTAACCTACTCCCTGCCCTCATTCTAACCACCTTTCTCATCCTCATCACACCTATTATAATATATACCTCAAAAACCCACCATACCAACCAATACCCAAACTACGTAAAAACATCCATCATATACTCCCTGCTAACCAGCTTAATCCCAGCTACCATATTCATTTGATCAGGACAAGATACAATTATCTCAAACTGACACTGAATAACTATTCAAACCATAAAACTCACCCTAAGTTTTAAACTAGACTACTTCTCACTGACATTTATCCCAGTAGCACTCTTTGTAACATGATCTATCATAGAATTCTCAATATGATACATGCACTCCGACCCCAACATCAACCGCTTTCTCAAATACCTGCTCCTATTTCTCATCACCATGATCATCCTGGTAACCGCTAACAACCTATTCCAATTATTCATTGGATGAGAAGGAGTAGGTATTATATCCTTCCTACTAATCGGATGATGATACGGACGAACTGATGCCAACACAGCAGCACTTCAAGCAATCCTATACAACCGCATTGGAGACATCGGCTTCATCTTAGCCATAGCATGATTTCTATCCCACTCCAACTCATGAGAACTCCAACAAATTTTCATACTCAACCTAAACGAAAACACCCTCCCCCTACTAGGCCTACTACTAGCAGCAACAGGGAAATCCGCCCAATTCGGCCTACACCCATGACTACCTTCAGCCATAGAAGGACCCACCCCAGTATCCGCATTACTGCACTCCAGCACCATAGTAGTAGCGGGCATCTTCCTACTCGTACGATTTCACCCCATCCTACAAAACAACGGCCTAATCCTCACATTAGCTATATGCTTAGGCGCTACCACTACCCTGTTCACCGCAATTTGCGCCCTAACACAAAACGACATTAAGAAAATCATTGCCTTCTCCACATCCAGTCAGCTAGGCCTAATAATAGTAACAATCGGAATCAACCAACCCCACCTAGCATTCCTGCACATTTGCACTCACGCATTCTTCAAGGCCATACTATTCATATGCTCTGGCTCCATCATTCACAACCTAAACAATGAACAAGACATCCGAAAAATGGGCGGATTATTTAAACTCCTCCCACTCACCACATCCTCCCTCATCATCGGAAGCCTAGCACTGACTGGAATACCATTCCTTACAGGATTCTACTCCAAAGACCTAATCATCGAATCAGCAAACACATCTTATACCAACGCCTGAGCCCTCCTAATCACCTTAATTGCCACCTCCCTCACAGCCATGTACAGCACACGCATCATCTTCTTTACTCTACTTGACCAACCACGCTTCCAAACCCTGACCTCAATCAACGAAAACAACCCATCCCTCCTTAACCCTATTAAACGCCTAGCACTAGGTAGTATCCTCGCAGGGTTTTTAATCTCTAACAGCATAACACCAATAACAACCCCCCAAATAACAATACCAACACACCTAAAACTATCAGCACTAACAATCACCATCTCCGGATTTATATTAGCTGTTGAACTAAACCAATTGACCCATAACCTACAACTTAAAACCTCACCTCACCCCTACACATTCTCTAGTCTACTAGGCTTCTTCCCAACCATCATACACCGAATAGCACCACATCTTACCCTCAACACTAGTCAAAACTTAGCGTCAACCCTACTAGACTTAACCTGACTTGAAAAAATAACCCCAAAAAGCCTATCCCAAATTAACCTTCTAGCCTCAAACAACATCTCTAACCAAAAAGGACTAATCAAACTCTATTTCCTCTCTTTCCTTATTTCACTACTCCTAATCCTACTTCCACTAACCTACCGCCCCGCGTAACCTCAACCACAATAACAACACTAACTAACAACGCCCACCCAGCCATAACTACAAACCAAACCCCATAACTATACAACGCAGACACCCCAACACAATCTTCACGAACAAACCCCTCCTCCCCGCCACCAAAAACAGCTCAATCCTCTATACATTTAAAACCACAAGACACAAACCCCACACCATCACCACCCAAAAACAAAATAACTACCAACCCCTCAACTAATAAACCCACTAACAAACCCCCTAAAACAACAACATTCGACCCTCAAGCCTCCGGATACTCCTCAGTAGCCATAGCAGTAGTATACCCAAATACCACCAATATTCCACCAAGATATACTAAAAACACCACCAAACCCAAAAAAGAACCCCCAAGACTCATTACCATACCACAACCAACTCCCCCACTAACAATCAATCCCAGACCCCCATAAATAGGAGATGGCTTGCATGAAAAACCAACAAAACTAACCACAAAAATCACGCTTAACAAAAACACAATATACATCATAATTCTCACATGGAATTTAACCATGACCAATGGCATGAAAAACCACCGTTGTAACTCAACTACAAGAACTAATGACCAACATTCGCAAAATACACCCCCTATTTAAAATTATCAACCACACATTCATCGACCTACCCACACCATCAAGCATCTCAACCTGATGAAACTTTGGCTCACTCCTAGGAATATGCCTAATTATACAAATCCTAACAGGCCTCTTCCTAGCCATACACTACACACCTGACACAACCACCGCCTTCTCATCCGTGGCCCACATTTGCCGGGACGTAAACTACGGCTGAATTATCCGCTACCTCCACGCCAACGGAGCATCAATATTCTTTATCTGCCTATATCTACATATTGGCCGCGGTATATACTACGGCTCCTACGCCTGCCTAGAAACCTGAAACATCGGAATCATCCTACTATTCACCCTCATAACCACAGCATTCATGGGCTACGTACTACCATGAGGACAAATATCATTTTGAGGCGCAACAGTAATCACAAACTTACTATCAGCCATCCCGTACATCGGAGCAAACCTAGTAGAATGAATCTGAGGCGGATTTTCTGTGGACAAAGCCACATTAACCCGATTCTTCGCCCTACACTTCATCCTCCCATTCATCACTACAGCCCTCACATTAACGCACCTACTCTTCCTACACGAAACCGGATCAAACAACCCACTTGGCATCTCACCAGACTCCGACAAAATCCCATTTCACCCGTACTACACCATAAAAGACATCCTAGGCCTACTACCCATAATCTTAATCACACTAACACTAGTATTATTCTACCCAGACCTCCTAGGAGACCCCGACAACTACACCCCCGCAAATCCCCTCAACACTCCACCACACATTAAACCAGAATGATATTTCCTCTTTGCATACGCCATCCTACGCTCCATTCCCAATAAACTCGGAGGCGTTATAGCCCTTATCCTCTCCATCCTAATCCTAGCAATCCTACCTATACTTCACACAGCAAAACAACGAAGCCTGATATTTCGACCAATCAGCCAATGCCTGTTCTGAATGCTAGTGATAGATTTATTAATTCTAACATGAATTGGAGGACAATCAATAGAACACCCATTCATCATCATTGGCCAACTAGCATCAATCTTATACTTTTCCATTATTCTAATCCTAATACCCGCAGCAGGTCTAATTGAAAACAACTTAATAAAATGATAAGTCCCCGTAGTATAACAAATTACACTGGTCTTGTAAACCAAAAATGAAGAATATTCTTCCAAGGATATTTCAGGAAGGAGACCACTACTAGTCCCACCATCAGCCCCCAAAACTGATATTCTTATTAAACTACCCCCTGACCAATTACATAATCACTACAACCCCAATGTGCCCCATCAGTATTGAAGCATCCACGCGTAACTCGGCGCCCCCCCCCCTCCCCCCCCCCGGGGCCTAAACCGGCCCTATGCTTTATCGTGCATACATCTATAGTCCCCATGCATATCATCTATATACTAGCCATTATATACATTACATAGCACATTAAACCCTTAATCGTACATAGCACATCAACTGAAACTAACTCTAGCCACCATGCATATCACCGCCCTTATAACCTCTTAATCACCAAGCCGCGGGAAATCAGCAACCCATCCAATAAGTATCCCTCTTCTCGCTCCGGGCCCATCGATCGTGGGGGTTTCTATACGAGAACTATAACTGGCATCTGGTTCTTTCTTCAGGGCCATGACCACTAGTAATCGCCCATACGGTCCCCTTAAATAAGACATCTCGATGGATTAATGACTAATCAGCCCATGATCACACATAACTGTGGTGTCATACATTTGGTATCTTTTTTTTTGGGGGGGGAAATCGCTATCACTCCACTACGGCCTAAGAGTAGGCCTCGCAACGGCACACAACTTGTAGCCGGACCTAAATTGAAGGGTCGACGCGGTCAACATGGCCCCCCACACCACAGTTCAGTCGATGGAACCGGGAAGGTCTAGGGAAATGGTCTCAGGATATCCTGTCAATGGTCTCAGGACATTAGCTTAATGGTCCCAGGGAATTCCAGGATTAATGGTCTCAGGATATTCTTTCAATGCTTGTAGGACATAATACTAAGTTACAGAGCAATAAACATACGTATTAAACAAATGACAATACTCCTATTTTTTTCTCATTATAATAGCAATATTTCCATTTGCGCCAATACTGACATAGCACTCAAGCATTTTGGAATTTTTACTGTGAAAAAAGCCTATGTCTTGATGAAACTATAATTAAATTTCAATTTCTTTTTTTCATTTTCACACGCGCCATCAACACACCATACTACAACCAAAACCCACACACAA